GGACGAAGACATGGTCTCTCTAGATCCCATTGAATTTCATTCAGAGGACGAATCTTATAAAGATCGTCTTGCTGCTTATCAAACAAAGACGGGATTACCCGAGGCTGTTCAAACAGGCATAGGCGAACTAAATGGCATTCCCGTAGCAGTTGCGGCTATGGATTTTGAGTTTATTGGGGGCAGTATGGGATCCGTAGTCGGGGAGAAAATCACTCGTTTGATTGAATACGCTACCAATCAATTGCTACCTCTTATTATAGTGTGTGCTTCCGGGGGGGCGCGCATGCAAGAAGGAAGTGTGAGCTTGATACAAATGGCTAAAATAGCATCCGCTTTATATGATTATCAATCAAATAACAAGTTGTTTTATATATCAATCCTTGCATCTCCTACTACTGGTGGGGTGACGGCTAGTTTTGGTATGTTGGGTGATATCATTATTGCCGAACCCAATGCTTACATTGCTTTTGCGGGTAAAAGAGTAATTGAAGAAACATTGAAAAAACCAGTACCCGAAGGTTCGCAAGAGACTGAATATTTATTCGAGAAGGGCTTATTCGACCTAATCGTACCACGGAATCTTTTAAAAAGTGTTCTGACTGAGTTATTTAAGCTCCACGCTTTCTTTCCTTTGACTAAAAATTCAAATCAAAACCAAATAGAGTGCTAAGTTCAATTATTTGTAGCAAAGGAGTAGTTAGTGTATTCGGAATTAAAGGAAATAGGCATTTTGTTTGGTGAACTAACATCTAATTGTACAAAGATAAATAAGTTCATTTATTTAGATCTACATTTTATTATTTATTATATATCCTCGCTTAGATATAATATAGATATAGAGATACTTAGATCTATACTAAGAATTGAAGTAGGAATTACTAGTTCTAGTTAAATATTAATGTTAAATAATAATGAAAATTCTTAATTATAATTATTATAAGATATCTTTATTTAGAAATAATAATAATAGGTACGAACAATAAATCGAGGTACCCAGTCTATGAACCTTCCCGCTTTTTTTGTGCCTTTAGTAGGCCTAGTATTTCCGGCAATTGCAATGGCTTCTTTATCTCTTCATGTTCAAGAAAACAAGATTGTTTAGACCTGACGGACCCCACCGCTTCTATTTTTTTTTTCAAAAACTTAGACTTGCATCATAACTAACACAGATATCTATATCTATTTAGCGAAATATGATATAACATGTGATTTCTGCCGAACATAAAGACATAAAGTCAAAGTAAAGGACTCTTATACCTGTAGAAACATAATAATATATGGGTAAATGAATTCTAGCGGTTTTCAAATCGAACGGGATCGCTAGATGACTGAAATAAAAAGTCCTCGGATCTATATGAATCATATGAAGGGTATGTTATTATTTAAGTTTAGATTAGATCTAAGTAATTTGATGAATTACTCCTAAAGGTTCACATTAAACTAGTGCTAGTTGATGAGCGTTACTTCGGAAACAAAACAAAAAAGCTAAAGTCAAATTAATTTGAGGGTTTCTCTCAATTCCAATAAAATACAATCGGATCAAGTATGAATTGGCGATCAGAACATATATGGATAGAACTTATAACGGAGTCTCGAAAAATAAGTAATTTCTGCTGGGCCTTTATCCTTTTTTTAGGTTCATTAGGATTCTTATTGGTTGGAACTTCCAGTTATCTTGGTAGAAATTTGATATCTTTTTTTCCGTCTCAGCAAATCATTTTTGTTCCCCAAGGTATCGTGATGTCTTTCTACGGAATCGCGGGTCTCTTTATTAGTTCCTATTTGTGGTGCACAATTTCCTGGAATGTAGGCAGCGGTTATGATCGATTCGACAGAAAGGAAGGCATAGTGTGCATTTTTCGGTGGGGATTTCCTGGAAAAAATCGTCGTATATTCCTCCGATTCCTTATAAAAGATATTCAGTCCATTAGAATAGAAGTTCAAGAGGGTATTTATGCCCGTCGTGTCCTTTATATGGACATCCGGGGCCAGGGGGCCATTCCCTTAACGCGTACTGATGAAAATTTGACTCCACGAGAAATTGAACAAAAAGCTGCTGAATTGGCCTATTTCTTGCGTGTACCAATTGAAGTATTTTGAAAAAAAAAGGGAAATGGGTTTTTTGAGGGAAAAATGCAAGAATCTCCCTTTTTTCTATAAAATAACCTAAGTGAAGTTTCATCAGAAGGGTCATTCGAGCCAAAACGGGCGGAACAACTACAAACCGAAATTCTTTAGTTTTGTCACGCGACGTTTTAGTTTCTCCTTTCTTTTGTGTTCCTTAATAACCAACACAAAAATAACAATTCGATTTCTTAATTTAGATTTATTAATAATGATAATTAGCCAATTTCTGGTTTGTTTTGCTACTTTGAGTATTGCAATATCTTTCCCTCAATTATTCTACTATTCCCGTCTGTGAGCAATCAGTAAATTTTTTTTTAATATTGGATATTGTGGATTCTTTTGTCTCAAAATTGGATTAATATTCATTACTTAAAGCGTTTCTTTCAGTCATTCGTTGAAAGGAGACAGTTGTTTCGAATTTGTCCAATTGAGATATCGGGAAACTCTATTTTGTTAGTATTTCTTCATTCGAAATGGATTGATTTGTAGTCGATTTCTCTAGTCTTTCGAGATTGAACGTGAAAGACTAATCAAAAAATCACAACTAAAATAGATTGATAGGTTCCATACCTTGTATAGAACGCATGCGTGAAAGAAGGATTCGATCACATAGAGTCGACGAATGAGGTGGGTTGATTAACAATTCACAGATGAAAAAATGACAAAAAAGAAAGCATCAACTCCTCTTGTATATATAGTATTTTTTCCTTGGTGGCTTTCTCTCTCATTCCAAAAAAGTCTGGAATCTTGGGTTACTGATTGGTGGAATGCCGGGCAATCCGAATTTTTTTTGAATGATATTCAAGAAAGGGGTATTCTAGAAAAATTCATAGAATTAGAGGAACTCCTCGTCTTGGACGAAATGATCGAAGAATACTCGGAGACACGTCTACACAAGCTTACTATAGGAATACAAAAAGAAACGATCCAATTAATCAAGATACACAACGAAGATCGTATCCATACGATTTTTCACTTCTCAATAAATATAATCTGTTTTGTTATTCTCAGTGGTTATTCTATTTTGGGTAATGAAGAACTTGGTATTCTTAACTCTTGGGCCCAGGAATTCCTATATAACCTAAGCGACACAGTCAAAGCTTTTTGTATTCTTTTATTAACCGATTTATGTATGGGATTCCATTCACCCCACGGTTGGGAATTACTGATTGGCTCTGTCTACAAAGATTTTGGATTTGTTCAAAATGATCAAATCATATCGGGTCTTGTTTCCACTTTTCCAGTCATTCTTGATACAGTTTTTAAATATTGGATTTTCCGTTATTTAAATCGCGTATCTCCGTCACTTGTAGTTATTTATCGTTCAATGAATGACTGATAACAGATCCACTCATATTAATCTAATCCAATTCGAGGGTTTGGAACTTTGGAGTTGTACATAAACAAAGCGTTGAAATTTTATGCTTTCTATTTATAATTTTACCCATCTTTAGGATTCATCCTATATTATTTATTATTATTATTCCAGTAAGCAGTAAAATTTTTATTATTCCAGAGTAACTAACAGAATCGTGGATAGGGAACTATACTAGCGACTTACCCCACCTATTGTAGAAATTTTGGTATCAACGATTGAATCATGGAAACTATAAATATTTTTTCTTGGATAAAGGAACAGATTACTCGATCTATTTCCGTATCGCTCATGATATATATCATAACCCAGACGGCGGTTTCAAATGCATATCCCATTTTTGCACAGCAGGGTTATGAAAATCCACGCGAAGCGACGGGGCGTATTGTATGTGCCAATTGTCATTTAGCTAACAAGCCCGTGGATATTGAGGTACCGCAAGCGGTACTTCCGGATACTGTATTTGAAGCGGTTGTTCGAATTCCTTATGATATGCAACTGAAACAAGTTCTTGCTAATGGTAAAAGGGGGGGTTTGAATGTAGGGGCTGTTCTTATTTTACCGGAAGGTTTTGAATTAGCTCCCCCCGATCGTATTTCTCCCGAGATGAGGGAAAAGCTAGGAAATTTGTCTTTTCAGAGCTACGGCCCTAATAAAAAAAATATTCTTGTGATAGGCCCTGTCCCCGGTCAGAAATATAGTGAAATTGCCTTTCCTATTCTTTCCCCGGACCCCGCTACTAAGAAAGATGTTCACTTCTTAAAATATCCTATATACGTAGGCGGGAACAGGGGAAGGGGTCAGATTTATCCGGACGGGAGCAAGAGTAACAATACAGTTTATAATGCTACAGCAGCGGGTATAGTAAGCAAAATTATACGAAAAGAAAAGAAGGGGGGGTATGAAATAACCATAACAGACCCGGATGGACGTCAAGTGGTCGATATTATCCCCCCAGGACCAGAACTTCTTATTTCAGAGGATGAATCCGTGAAATTTGATCAACCATTAACGAGTAATCCTAATGTGGGCGGATTTGGTCAGGGGGATACGGAAATAGTACTTCAAGATCCATTACGTGTCCAAGGCCTTTTATTGTTCTTGGCATCCGTTATTTTGGCACAAATCTTTTTGGTTCTTAAAAAGAAACAGTTCGAGAAGGTTCAATTGGCTGAAATGAATTTCTAGCCTTGCGGATTTATTGACATCAAGTTTCTAAAGGGGATTTTTCCTCTTACCAGCCTTCGGCACAAGAAAGGGAATTTGCTACACCCGCTTCTTGTGCCGAAGAGTAAAGATTCTTGATCCTCTTTTTCAAATATTCCCAGTCTTTTTTTCCAGATTTACCAGACCCCTTTTGTTTTACGAAACATTCTAAGTATAAGAAGTAGTGGACAAATAAAAAAACAAGAGGGGAATTCATTAAATAGAACTGATTGAATGAACTTAAAACAAAATTGCATTTTGATGCGATACTAAAATAAAAAGAGTCAAAATG